CCTTTGGAATATGTATGAAGTAGTAACATTTTTTTTACTGGTGGAGACACGAACAAATAAAAAAAAAGTAAGAGGAAACAAAACGGAGTTCGTTTCCTTTGTATACTTTAATACACAATACCCATCGTTTCTTTTGCCTGTTTTATATACATAAAACTTAATTAAATTAGTAAGGGGTATAGCTCCGACACTTAGATGGATAAGTATGTATCATGATCTATAACTAGAATACTGAATATGTATGTCGACCCATATCAATTAATTTGTCGAATATATACTCATACAAATTACTCATGTGCCAGGAACCAGATTTGAACTGGTGACACGAGGATTTTCAGTCCTCTGCTCTACCAGCTGAGCTATCCCGACCATTCACGACGCATCATCCTCATTTTATTTTAATATAGGACTTGGGTCTATGTCAATTAAAAAACGAAAAGATATTCCAAAGTATTATCCAGGCCCTGGTAGAATTTCTTGTATCTTCAAAAAGAAAACCTTGTAAGTTTCAATACAGTACAAATAATACAAATAATGATATAGATTGTTAATTATTTTAATTTAATACATTATTCAAAGATGCTCATTTGCATTTGTACACGTATCATATATATCACACACAAGGCTTATGATGTGATAAGAAAAAAAATTTCCGCTCAGATCGGTTTGTGAATGAAATAGTAGAGTGAGAATAACTGCGAACCATAACCAATTTTGAGTCACTAACAAAATAAAATGAGAAGATAAATAATTAGGGAGGCAACCAGGTCTTTTTGGGGATAGAGGGACTTGAACCCTCACGATTTCTAAAGTCGACGGATTTTCCTCTTACTATAAATTTCATTGTTGTCGATATTGACATGTAGAATGGGACTCTATCTTTATTCTTATCCGATTAATCAATTCTAAAAAAAAAGATTTATCAGACTATGATGGAGTGAATGATTTGATCAATGAATATTTATTTCATTTTTCAATTTTGATTTTGAATCGATTCACAAAAATTCTTTCATTTTTCATATAAATAGATAGAAAAAAATTATAGAACCGGTTGGAGTCATCATTAATCATTTTTAATCATTTGGCGATAGTATTTCAGTAAGTATACATATGTATATAGGTTTATCTTTCATCCTTTCGGAAGTTTCGATGGAAGGATTCCTTTACGAACACAATGCAGCCAACTCCATTTGTTAGAACAGCTTCCATTGAGTCTCTGCACCTATCCTTTATTTATTCTCGCTTTCTGAAACCTTGTTTGTTTTCATAAAACGGGATTTGGCTCAGGATTGCCCATTTTTAATTCCAGGGTTTCTCTGAATTTGAAAGTTATCACTTGGTAGGTTTCCATACCAAGGCTCAATCCAATTAAGTCCGTAGCGTCTACCAATTTCGCCATATCCCCCCTTTTTTTGTGATGTGATTAGGATCACATCATGATGCCGTTTACCCTTTTTTGTTCATTTCCATTTATATTATGCTGGAACCGTTGAATTGATTAGATATCGATTCCTGTATTGAAAAGTGTTTTCTCCGATTTGATTTTTTATCTATCTTCTTTCATCTCTATTGGAGACCATACTTGGTCCAACCAGAAATTCAATATAGATATATACCACATAACATATATCTATTATAATTATTATAATATATTATATATATACATGTCCCAATTTCTATGATTTTCTATCATTTTTAGTGTGCAATTTTGAATACTTGAACGGTCGATTCTTTTTTTTTTTTTGTCTTAGGTTTCGCCTTTCCGAATGAAACCCTAGGAATGTTTCATTATGGTCTGGATTGCACTTTTCTCCTCTTATCCTTTTCTTAGGGCAGATCATAAAAAAAAAAACGACAAAGGGCAATTTAGTATTATTAATTTCAAATTTCATTAATAGCCATAACTAATCGAATGGATATAATTAATCAATTAATCATTCCGTTAATTTATATATTAATGAATATTAATGAAATTATTTCAAATTTTATAAATTCTCTATTTTCGCTTTCAAATAGATTCAAATAGATATAATAATTAATTAATTATATTAATATATTATACGATTATAATATACAATAAATATACAATAAGATTCTAACTTAATTACTAGATTATATTCCTAACTTTAGGTACAAAATTCTATTTCAAATTCTAAATCTAAATAAATATCTAGAAATAAAAAACCATGTACTAAAATATTTTATTTAGAATTTATATAGTTTTCTTTTTATTTTCTTTTTTATATAGTAAAATATCAAAAAACAATATTAAAAAATAGTAAAGGAAATATTAAATATGGAATAGTAAAAAAATATTCGTCTCTAATTAAACAAATTAAGATATTTATTATTGATAAACATATATTTGAGAAATAGATCTAAATTAATATATCAAAATGAAATATTTTTGAAAATTAGATTTTCCATTCTTATTCGTTTCTATAGTTGAATTTTTCTACATTTATATCATATTTATTATGAAATAATTAAGAATAAACAGTTAAGATCTCAGCAGCAGTAGTTTACTAAATTAGTATACGTGTACAATTTATGTTATGTGAGCCCGCTTAGCTCAGAGGTTAGAGCATCGCATTTGTAATGCGATGGTCATCGGTTCGATTCCGATAGCCGGCTTTTCTCCATTTGTTTTATTTTTTAGATAATTGATAATAGCAAATCTAAAGTGAAAAGCTTCTTTGCCCGTTCCTAAAGGTCGCCGAGCCCCTTCCCCTTCGATTATTTCATAGAAACTTCCAATTATTAATAAAAATTGGATTGGAGGGGTTTGGTCTCTGTAGAACAAATCAATCAAGAAAAGAGCCCTTCATTTTTTTTTTTTTCGATTATTTCAAATTCTTTTTCTTTTTTATTTATATAATACAATTATATATACAATATTTCTATACAATAAGGTCTGACTATTGATACAATTCCTCTAATTATTCTTTGTAATACTTCAGTAAATTTCGCTTCATTTATCATATTTTAGTTTAGTTTTAATTTTGGTTTATGAAATTTCATAAAAAAAAGGAGTCTTTATGTCGCGTTACAGAGGACCTCGTTTCAAAAAAATCCGCCGTCTGGGGGCTTTACCGGGGCTAACTAGTAAAAAGCCTAGAGCCGGAAGCGATCTTCGAACCCAATCGCGCCCCGGCAAAAAATCGCAATATCGTATTCGTTTAGAAGAAAAACAAAAATTGCGCTTTCATTATGGTCTTACGGAACAACAATTACTTAAATACGTTCGTATCGCCGGAAAAGCCAAAGGGTCAACAGGTCAGGTTTTACTACAACTACTTGAAATGCGTTTGGATAACATCCTTTTTCGATTGGGTATGGCTTCGACTATTCCTCAAGCCCGCCAATTAGTTAACCACAGGCATATTTTAGTTAATGGTCGTATAGTAGATATACCAAGTTATCGATGCAAACCCAGAGATATTATTACGGTGAGAGATGAAAAAAAATCTAAGACTCTGATTCAAAATTATCTTGATTCATCCCCCCCTGAGGAATTACCAAAACATTTGACTCTTCACCCATTCCAATATAAAGGATTAGTCAATCAAATAATAGATAGTAAGTGGGTCGGTTTGAAAATAAATGAATTGCTAGTTGTAGAATATTACTCTCGTCAGACTTAATCCTAACTAAAATAACACGGCAAATTTTGCTCCCCCTTTTTTCGCTTAAGTAAAGGGGCTGAGGGAAGTAAGTTAAGGGTTTTGGTCTGGGGATTTTTCTCTCATTCATGTATCTATAGATCAGTAGGGTATTTTCATTCCTTGTCCATTTTATCCAGTATTTTCGTACCACAGAAATTAGGATTAGGAATAAAGAATCCATATCAAAGAAAAGCTACAGGCTAGTTGTTGGAGTATCCATTCTTATTTGATGCATTGTGGCCAGTAACATTGATGAATTAGGTGAAGAATACGGAAAGAGAGGGATTCGAACCCTCGGTAAACAGAAGTCTACATAGCAGTTCCAATGCTACGCCTTCAACCACTCGGCCATCTCTCCTACATAATGATTATGGCTCAAAACCCGAGTGAATAGTGAGCCATTGATATTCATTTTGTATAGGTATGTACATTCCATTTTCACTATAAAAATGGAACTCTAAAAGCATAAAAGTTTTCATCAAAGATAAATCCTCCCTCCGAGGCTGGGGATAAAGATAATTTTTTTTATGAAAAAAAAATTGTAAAATAAAGATATATCTATTCATGTTTGCGAAGATAATGTTTCCGCCCTTTCTAATATTTATACCGGATTAAATCACTCAATTGGAACGAATCCGCGGATCGATCTATTTTTTTAGACTATGTTTAATGGCTACCTTTATACCACGATTCTATTTAGTTTAAACTATTATTCTATTTTCATAAAAATTCTAAAATCCTTTTCCAGTTTTCGATTTTTCAACAAGAATTCCTTACTTCAACCTCTTAACCCATAGATTTATTCCAAATTCATGAACCACCCCCCGGTTTTTCTATTTGATTGTATAGCGTATACCCACTATACACATAACACAAAGCAGACGGGATTCCATTTTAATCATAGAATTATTATTTGATTCTTTTTCCTCTTTTGAATCAAAACTTCTCGAATTATCCTAATCTCTAAGAGAAATTCTTTGATTCTTCAACCTCAATGAAATAGGAACAGTTCCCTTCATTTTTATATTACTACATTTGGATGAAATCGAATCGGATTCAAATATGAAATTTTTTTTTTATTGATTCCTGTCAAAAATAAACAATTGGAGTAAAAGGGCGTCTTTTTTAATGAATCCGTTTTTACGTTATTTCGTACTGTACAATTCCTTTGTTTGTGAGATCATTTTCTCACGAAAGGAAATTCAAAAAAATTATAGAATGGATTAATACACCTATGTCTAGATCTGGGATAAATGGAAATTTTATTGATAAAACTTTTTCAATTGTAGCCAATATCTTATTACGAATAATTCCGACAACTTCAGGAGAAAAAGA